CTTGGACATAGTGCAACGAAGAGAATTAGCAGAAATCGAAAGCTCTGATACCTCCTAAAGCGAAATAGGCAAGCGCACGGGTATAGAGTCTGCCTGAGTCGTGCGGCCCTAGGTGACGCCTATTGTAGCACCTGGGTTCAGCCTTCTCCTTGCCGAGAAAATGATCTCTCTCTGAGTCTCTATTTCGTTACCTTCTACTACCGATCTTCTCCTGCTGCTCGCTTCATTTGTTTTCTTGAGCTCGTTAATTTAAAGAAACTAAAAAAAAGACAATATGAACAGCAAGACTTTTAAATGAGAGTAATCAGGGATGCTTCAAGCTATAACTTAAAAGGTATGCTTTTTTTGAAGTTAAGTATGTTGCGGTCAACACAGCTTCTGCCCAAAGGAGGTACATTCATCCCAAACATCATAGCTCTAACCGTTTCCATCTTTCTTTTTCCTCTCAGCTATTCCAATTCCAGGAGTATACGCACAAGATCTTTGATGAACAGTGCCTCTGGAAATAAGATATTGATCCAATTCCGTGGATATTTATTCTCCTCCATAATCAGATCGTCAAATTCTTTTTTTGCATTGGAAATAATGTCTGGCTTGTCGATTGTTCGTCCAGGGGAGGTGCAAATTGGACGGTTCATGCTGGCGAGATCGCCTATTTCTTTCCTCACATGAATCATGAATGAGGGGGTAGAGCGGCTCTTTCTCACGACTAGGGGGTTCTTATATATAGATAAAAAAAAAGCGGAGCGCTCTTCGCCCATTCAAACTCCTCCGTTAGAATCCCTACTGGGAACACACACCTTCTATTGTTGAGGGTTCGGAGGAGATATAGTATGTCACTTCCTTCCGATCCGACTTCGTCACACGAAGGCTCGTTCAGTGATTCTACGACTCTGTGTGATCGACTATCTTCCTGTTCGGGTCCGTTCCTATACTAAGTACTCCTGTTGCACGAATAAAACCCTCAAACAAAAGATCGAGCAAGCTACTCTGGGATCCCTACCTGCAAGCATCGTACTTTTTTATTATTGTATTGCTCAAATCAAAACAAAAGGGTGTTTCGCCTCGGGATTGGAGATTGGTTCCACTGCTCACTCATCAATTGTTCTTGCTTCAAGCAAACCATAAAGGCAAGCCTAAGATTGCGAAAAGGTAAAGGAGCCCACTCTTAGGCTCCGAAAGATCAGTAGCCGCCTGGGGCTAGCGGAAGTTCCCGCAGGTAGTGGGGTCGGAGAATCTATCTTACTGGTATGGATGCTTTCACTCAATGGGCAAGGAGCTTCATGTCACCTCCACGCTGATTCAGAAGGTGTTCGTTCTACCGCACCTGCCAGCCATATCTATTCCTCGATAATTTTTATTGAAGGTACAAGCGAGATAGGAAGGACAGGGCCCAGGCCGGGAACAGCACCGCAGCGGGAACTCCCCTACCCGCCGGTAGAAGGCCATTAGTGATATGGGCAAAACTTACTTGAATACGTTGTCTCCAACACTGCCTAGCTTTCATCACTTTGATCGGGGGTGAGCGTCGTCGAGGGACGTTCCCCCTACTACAAGGTCTTTGGGGCTATCTCCCATCTACTCATCATGGGGCGGAATCTCCACTCCCCCGAAGGAAATGTGGGTTCGTTCCTGAACCAAGGAGGCATTCGTCAGCGTAGGAAGGCCGACCACGCTCTGTTTGTCAAGAAAAGGGAAGGAACAAAGGTCGTTTCATCGATTCTTCAACATTATCAATAAATAGATCGACCCATAGGATAAAGGGGATGGAAGAGACAGAGGAATTTCATCTTGGATTCAACTCATTTCTGGCAATGAATGGCTGCCCGCTGGCGAATGATTGATCGTGTTGCCATAAGCATCGAAATCAATGGGATAGTAAAATGGAGGAGTAGGACAGCCAAACGAGATGTGGCTGCTTCCGCGCAAGAGAAAGAGAGGCCCCGAGTCTGTTCCGATTCAAACCGGCCGAGTGGATCGTCGAACCGACAACTCAGCTTCTCAGGCCAAGACTGTATCCTGGTCGGACAGTGCTTTCACACTGACGGGGCAGACTAACCACTTTAGCAACTAGCCACTTTAGCAGTTCGAAGGACCAATTCACTTCTAAAAGAGCCTATTCGGGGCATTCATGTCCACCCTCTTATTCCTAAGGAAAACTTCGCCCAATCCCTGTCTATCTTGGCTACCATGTCATGAGGGCATTCGATGCATCAACAATTGGCATTGCCTCATATTCAATCAAGGAGTATGCGCGGGAGTAGACATATAGAAATCGACATTGAAAGTCAACGTCGTCAGGTAGTATTCAAAATCTGAACTTCTAATGCGAGGTTTGCTCCTAGGAAAGTTCCCCAGTCGTTAGTTTTCCGGTCAGCGCTGGACATTAGCTTCTATGGTAAATAGGTCCCTATGCTCTCTGAATCTACTTGTATATAGTCCTCGAGCGCTCCAAGCCGAGCACTAAATTGACATTGATCTTTCCACCCGCTGGTTGACAGATTGAGTACAAATCAAGGTGTAAAAAAGGACATAAGGACCTTCGATGAGGGTTGCCTCGCGTCAGTCGCTGTGGCGTGGAGAGGTCAAGTGCCCCTCTCACAGGCTCTGCCGTTGCATTTTTAATTGGTTCAAGGTAAATAACTGGAACTATACCTTGGTCCCGCCTTTCGAACTTCCTCTGTTACGGCTCCTTATGAGTCTTGATCTCGAGATCTTCCGGGTGCAAATGTAGAAGAGAGAAGACTGTTCCAAACACAAATCCAGATGCAGAGGCGAGAGGCCGATGGTGATACAAAAGGAAGAACTACTCCACCGGGAGAACGACTCTACCTTCGTTAAGGCAGAACTAACCTACCTTCTTTAAACTTCAAATAAGGCGGACCTTATACCACCAGATTAAAAAAATACAAGATAAGCCTTTCTTTCTTGGGAGGCTGTCCATTTCGTGACTAAGACGAGAGAGATTGTGACTCGCAGCCAATCGGAAATCGGCTAAACAATTATTAGTTTGATTACTGAGGGCAAGCTCAAGCTGCTTTCGGTATTACCTTTACTCAGCTCGCTCAGGGCAAGATCCTTCGCTAGCGAGGCAGCTGGGATCAAGGCTTTGTGGCCATTTTGACCTCAACTCTGCGCTATCCTTATTACTATCTATGAGGTTCCCGGTGCACCCACTTCGCTTCAGAGAATTCTTTCTACCACACACCTTTGCCCTTTTCCTGTCTTTCAGTTGCCACAGTAAAAATGCACCTAATTCCTGATCGTAGACCTTCTTTTTCTTTTTATAATAGTGAACCCGCTTTTCAGAATGCTATTCCAGTGGATGCAAATCTTTCTAGATTTGGTATTTGCTTTCCTGAAAAATTTCTATGCTTCAATTTCGAGGTAGCCAAGGAGTACGTTACATAGGAGGTTGTCTTTCCTGCTTTAGTTTATGACCTGTGTTCCAACCCCTATTATTAGTAGAAAGTTCAAATTCCCGGTAGTGGAGTACCCTTCGACCCTGGAACAAGAGGGGAGTTCGCCACCGAGCCCTATCTTCTAAATCGATAAGCCTCGGGACTCATGCCAACTCTCTGAATCTTTCTTTGCTACGAATCTACTGAAATGCAAATTGACATCTGGGTCGAGCATCTTTCTTCGATCCTGGCTTTCAGCTTGAATTGAAGTTCGCAGTGAAATGACATTAGAGAACACGTGGAAGAAAGATTTCCTTGATAAGCCTTTCAGCAGTCTAAGGTATAGCCTTCTTTCTTGCTCTCCCTCTCTCTTCGGTCGAATACCCAAGTTCATATCCCTTCGATCTGCTTCCTCGGGGTCATTCCTTTACTGAGGGAGCTTCTTTGGACGTTGTGTCAACAGACTTTTCTCCGAGCGGCGTCTGCAACTCGAGCTCTTTGAAACTCTGCAATTGCTTCGGTTTATCCAATTCCCACTAAACCTGATCCCACATAACCTGACCCGGATGTCACTAAGGCAAGAGCATAGGGGCTCAAGACTAAGGTCTATTCCGGATGGATATGGTTGAATATCAGGTAAATCCGCCATAAATAAAGGGCTGAAGCCCGCTTTCCATCAAAAGAATGTAAGGTCAAATTCTAGCGAATGCAAGGCTCCAATCCTAATAGTTAACTTTGAATACCCGCTTCCCTCAATCCTGTCCTGGTCTTTCCTTCTCGTGAAAATGCCTTGTTAAGTCGTTTCTGGCAGTGAGTAAGACGACTACCTTTGCAGCGGTGCAGTCGAATAAATAGTAATTTTTTCTTTGGTAGGAATGGTTTTAAATAGACTAAAGGTATGCTTTGGCTTGGTCTGGAAGTTCCCCTAAGACGCATACCTATGAAGCGGATCCGTTCAGAAAGAGAGTGAGAATGCTTGGCTAAGTAGTGATGTTGTCTCACTGAAATGTAAGGAATGCCACTAGTTCCACTATCAGCTTGCTTCTCCTAATGCCAAGACCAATCTGAAGGTCGTTTACGCGCTTAACTTGCATTGGCAACGTCGGCCTATCTATATCTAACGTGAGAGACCAATTGCCTTAGTTAGAAGGAAGGCGTTCTCGAGACATAGCTTTCTAAGTGGAATCCTAAATCCCAGCTATTACCGGGTGACCTAGTAACTACTCTTTCTGACAACTGCTCAGCTTCCTAGGTGCCGTGTGAAGCTGCTACCCGGAAAGACCAATCAATGGTTGACTCAGAAATGACACGTTGAAAGTCTTGTAAAGGAAGCACGTACGCTGCTATTCTCTAAAAAGAACCGGTCAATGCCCATTCCTATTCCTCGAGCTAGAAGGAAGACCAGTTATGTACCACATTCCATCCCTTTCGGTAAGTCATTCAGATTGGCCAACCCTTTCCTCAGTCGCTTTAGCACGCTTTCCGCCTGCTTTCGCGCAGCGATTTACTAATAGAATAGGCCGTTGCTTTACTATACTAATAAGAAAGAGCTTTTTCCGCTGGATCCAGAACGAATAGGAGATCTATCAGTACGCCATC